TTTTTCTTTTGATATCTCCGGGATGATAAAATTCATTTTGAAAAACTGGATGTATAAAAAAACAACAGAATTAAGAATTTCAGATTATACCGAGGAAAAGAAAAAAGAAAATGAGAAAAAAAAAGAGGAAGAAAAAAAAGAAGAATACAAAAGAGAAGAGAAAGCACGAATAGAAATAGCGGAAGCCTGGGATAGCATTTTATTTGCTCAAGTAATAAGAGGATCCCTATTAGTAACCCAATCTTTTCTTAGAAAATATATTCTATTCCCTTCATTGATAATAGCTAAAAATATAGCCCGTATGTTATTATTTCAATTTCCCGAGTGGTCCGAAGACTTAAAAGATTGGAATAGAGAAATGCATGTTAAATGCACCTATAATGGTATTCAATTATCAGAAACCGAATTTCCAAAAAATTGGTTGACAGACGGTATTCAGATAAAGATCCTATTTCCTTTTTGCCTTAAACCTTGGCACAGATCTAAGGTGCTACCCCCCCAGAAAGATCTGCTGAGAAATAAAGAGCAAAAAAACGATTTTTGTTTTTTAACAGTTTGGGGAATGGAAACTGAACTTCCTTTTGGTTCTCCCCGAAAACAACGTTCATTTTTTGAACCCATTTTTAAAGGACTCAGAAAAAAAATTATCAAATTGAAAAAGAATTCTTTTTTAGTTATACAGGTTTTAAAAGAAAGAATCCATTTTTTTTTTTACTTTTCAAAAGAAAGAAAAAAATGGGTCATGAAAACCATTCTATTTTTAAAAGGAATAATAAAAGAACTTTCCAAAAGAAACCCAATTCAATTATTTGGATTAAGAGAAATATATGAATTGAGTGAAACTAAAAAAGAAAAAAATGGGGTAATCAGTAATGGGATGATTAATGAATCGTCCATTCCAATTCGATTTATGGATTTGACAGATTCTTCATTGACAGAAAAAAAAATGAAAGATCTGGCTCATAGAACCAGCACAATCAGGAATCAAATAGAAAAAATTACAAAAGATAAGAAAAAAGGATTTTTAACTCCGGAAATCAATAGAAATATTAGTTCTAATAAAATAAGTTATCCTACTAAACTATTAGCATCAATAAAAAATATTTGGCAGAAATTAAAGAAATTCAAAAGAAGAAATGTTCGATTAATCCGTAAATCATATTCTTTTTTCAAATTTTTAATTGAAAGGATATATATAGATATACTTCTCTGTATCATTAATAGTCCGAAGATCACTATACAACTTTTTTTTGATAATTCAAAAAAAATGATCGATAAATACATTTACAATAATGAAACAAATAAAGAAAAAATTGCTAAAACAAATAAAAATACAATTCCTTTTAATACAATTCGTTTTCTTTTTATTTGGACTATAAAAAAATCAATTTCGGATATTAGTAATAAAAATTCAAAGATTTTATTATCCTCCTTCTCACAAGGATATGTATTTTACCAATTATATCAAACGCAAATTTTTAATTTGTATAAGTTAAGATATGTCCTTCACTATCACGGAACATCTTTTTTTCTTAAGAATCAAATAAAGGATTATTTTGAAACAATTTTTTATTCTGAATTAAAACATAAAAATATTTTGAATTCGGAAATGGAAATGATTCAATGGAAAAACTGGTTAAGGGGTCATTATCAATATGATTTATCTTCGATTAGATGGTATCTATTAGTACCACACAAATGCCGAAATAGATTCAATCAAACACGTATAGTGCAAAATAAAGATTTAAACAAAAGGCATTCAGATGAAAAAGATCAATTAATATTAATTAATTACAAAAAATTAAATGATTTTGAATCAAATTCATTATCAAATTCAAAATATAACCTTCAAAAATACTATGGATATGACCTTTTCTCATATAAATCGATTAATTATGAAAATAAGAAGGATTCACATATTTATGTATCACCATTACGTTTAAATAATAAACAAGAGATTTCTTATAATTACAACAAGATATATAAAAAAAGTAAATTAATTAATATGCCAGGAGGTATTATCCCTATTAATTTAGAAGATGATGATATTCTAAATCTGGATAAATTTACAGATAGAAAATATTTTGATTGGAGAATTTTCGATTTTTGTCTTCGAAATAAAGTCAATATTGAGTCCTGGATTGATATCGATACCAATGGTAATAAAAATACTAAGACTGGGGTTAATAATTATCAAATAATTGATAAAATGGATCAAAAAGGTCTTTTTTATCTTAAAATTTCCCAAAATGGAAGAATTACGGCATCCAACAAAAAAAAAGACCTTTTTGATTGGATGGGAATGAATGAAGAAATACTAAGTCGTCCCATATCAAATCTAAACCTTTGGTTCTTTCCAGAATTTGTGCTGCTTTATAATACATATCTTATGAAACCGTGGATCATACCAATCCAACTACTTCTTTTAAATTTGAATGTTTTAAATTTTAATGAAAATGTTAGTGAAAATAAAAACATCACTAGAAAGAACAAAAGGGATCTTTTTCTATTTTCGAATGAAAAAAAATCGATTGAATTAGAGAATCGAAATCAAGAAGAAAAAGAATACGCAATTCGAGATAATCTTGAATCAGATGCACAAAATCAAGCGAATCTTGGATCACTTCTCTCAAACCAAGAAAAAGATATTGGAGAAGATTATGCAAGCCCCGATATGAAAAAACGTAGAAAGAAAAAACAATATAAGAGCAACACGGAAGCCGAGCTTGATTTTTTCCTAAAAAGGTATTTACGTTTTCAATTGAGATGGGATGATTCTTTAAATAAAAAAATGATCAATAATATCAAAGTATATTGTCTCCTACTTAGACTGATAAATCCAAGAGAAATTGCTATATCCTCTATTCAAAGGGGAGAAATGAGTTTAGATATTTTGATGATTCAAAAGGATTTACCTCTTACAGAATTAATGAAAAAGGGTATATTAATTATCGAACCAGTTCGTTTGTCTATAAAAAATGATGGACAATTGATTATGTATCAAAGTCTAAATATTTCATTGTTTCATAAGAGTAAGCCCAAAATTAATCAAATATACCGAGAAAAAAGCTATGTTGCTAAGATTAATTTGGATAAATCCATTGCAAGACATCAAAGAATGGCTGAAAATAGATACAAAAATAATTATGATTTGTTGTTTGTTCCCGAAAAAGTTTTATCCACTAAAGGACGTAGAGAATTAAGAATTCTAATTTGTTTCAATTCGAGGAAGAGAAATGGTATTCATAAAAATCCAGTATTTTGCAACAACATAAAAAACTGGGGTGAATTTTTGGATAAAAGAAAACATTTTGATAAAAAGAAACTAATTAAATTAAAGTTCTTTCTTTGCCCTAATTATCGCTTAGAAGATTTATCTTGTATGAATCGATATTGGTTTGATACCAATAATGGGAGCCGCTTCACTATGATAAGGATACATATGTATCCACGATTGCTAATTTGTTAATTATGCGTTTTTCATATATATTCTGTACCATATATGTATGGTATATGAAAAAAGGAGTTGCACCTATGTATTGTCTTACCTTCCAGTCTGATACATAAATACTAATTCAATGCATTTATCAATATCCAATAGATCTATAAATGATTAACGAAATCTTCTTTTTTTTTCTTTTTTTATTTATTATTAGATTTCGATCCAAAAATTTTTCTCTTTTCTAAATGTAGAAATATATCACCCTTTCCTATTCCTATACTAATTTTCATATTCCTATTCCTCTATTCCTACACGAATAAAATTGAAAAGAAAATTGGATTGATTAATTTTTTTTGATAAAATTAGGAGTTCATAAAGAAATTAAGATTATTGTGTATACCAAATTAAAATGACTAGCATTATTCTTACTGATCAGTAAAATACATTAAAAAAAAGAGGATAGAAAATCCGTTTTATGGTAAAAAATTCATTCATTTCAGTTATTTCACAAGAAGAAAAAGAAGAAAACAAGGGGTCCATTGAATTTCAAGTATTTCGTTTCACCAATAAGATACGAAGACTGACTTCCCATTTGGAATTGCACCGAAAAGATTATTTATCTCAGAGAGGTTTACGTAAAATCCTGGGAAAACGCCAACGACTGCTGTCTTATTTGTCAAAGAAAAATAGAATACGTTATAAAGAATTAATTAGTCACCTGGATATTCGGGAGTCAAAAACTCGTTAAGTGAAAAAGGAATTTGAATTATTTGATTTTTTTATTAGATCTTGAATTTTAATAAACTTCTTTTCATTTTCAGCAATTCATGAAAGAATGAATCGAGGAATAACCTATGAATGTAACAACTACAAGAAAAGACCTCATGATAGTCAATATGGGACCTCACCACCCATCAATGCATGGTGTTCTTCGGCTCATCCTTACTCTAGATGGTGAAGATGTTATTGATTGTGAACCAATATTGGGTTATTTACACAGAGGAATGGAAAAAATTGCGGAAAATCGAACAGTTATACAATATCTACCTTATGTAACACGTTGGGATTATTTAGCTACTATGTTCACAGAAGCAATAACCGTAAATGGACCCGAACAGTTGGGAAATATTCAAGTACCTAAAAGAGCCAGTTATATCAGAGTAATTATGTTAGAGTTGAGTCGTATAGCTTCTCATCTGTTATGGCTTGGCCCCTTTATGGCAGATATTGGTGCACAGACTCCTTTTTTCTATATTTTCAGAGAAAGAGAATTAGTATATGATCTATTCGAAGCTGCCACCGGTATGAGAATGATGCATAATTATTTTCGTATCGGAGGAGTAGCGGCCGATCTACCTTATGGATGGATAGATAAATGTTTGGATTTCTGTGATTATTTTTTAACAGCGGTTTCGGAATATCAAAAACTTATTACGCGAAATCCTATTTTTTTAGAACGAGTTGAGGGAGTAGGCATTATTGGTCCAGAAGAAGCAATAAATTGGGGTTTATCGGGACCAATGCTACGAGCTTCCGGAATCCAATGGGATCTTCGTAAAGTTGATCATTATGAATGTTACGACGAATTGGATTGGGAAATCCATTGGCAAAAAGAAGGAGATTCATTAGCTCGCTATTTGGTCCGAATCGGTGAAATGACGGAATCTATAAAAATTATTCAACAAGCTCTGGAAGGAATTCCAGGAGGGCCCTATGAGAATTTAGAAACCCGGTGCTTTGCTAGAGAAAGGGATCCGGAATGGAATGATTTTGAATATCGATTCATTAGTAAAAAACCTTCTCCTACTTTTGAATTGCCGAAGCAAGAACTTTATGTAAGAGTTGAAGCCCCAAAGGGAGAATTGGGAATTTTTTTAATAGGAGATCAGAGTGGTTTTCCTTGGAGGTGGAAAATTCGTCCACCTGGTTTTATCAATTTGCAAATTCTTCCTCAGTTAGTTAAAAGAATGAAATTGGCCGATATTATGACAATACTAGGTAGCATAGATATCATTATGGGAGAAGTTGATCGTTAAAATGATAATTGATACAACAGAAGTACAAGATATAAATTCTTTTTCTAGATTGGAATCTTTAAAAGAAGTCTATGGAATCATAGGGATGTTTTTACCTATTTTGACTCTTGTATTGGGAATCACAATAGGTGTACTCGTAATTGTGTGGTTAGAAAGAGAAATATCCGCAGGAATACAACAACGTATTGGTCCCGAATACGCCGGTCCTTTGGGAATTCTTCAAGCTTTAGCAGATGGGACAAAACTTATTTTCAAAGAGAATCTTTTTCCATCTCGAGGAGATACTCGTTTATTCAGTATAGGACCATCCATAGCAGTTATATCGATTTTACTAAGTTATTCAGTAATTCCTTTTAGTTATCACCTTGTTTTATCTGATCTCAATATCGGTGTTTTTTTATGGATTGCCATTTCCAGTATTGCTCCCATTGGACTTCTTATGTCAGGATATGGATCAAATAATAAATATTCTTTTTTAGGTGGTCTACGAGCCGCTGCTCAATCGATTAGTTATGAAATACCATTAACTCTTTGTGTGTTATCAATATCTCTACGTGCGATTCGTTAAACAGAAACTTTTCTTTTCTTTATTCCTTTTTTTTTTCGAAAAGAAATTGAATAGATATCCCCTTTTTTTATTCATCATTCAGTTTGATGACCTAAATCAGATAGTTGTATGAGTGAAAGAAAACAGCTTATAAATTAGCAGTCAAAAAATGGAGTCTCATTTCCTACGTACAAGAAAAAAAAAGTAAATATAAGCAAGACTTTTACCCCAAGATTGGTTGATTAGTCAACCTGGCTTAAAGCGGGCTCAACTCAAAAGATCAACCGTATAGAGTTTTCACTATGGTTTCTATGTATTACCATAACGAGTGATTGAGCAAAAATCAGTGGATGGTTAGGAACACCAAAATACATAAAGGATTAGTAATGGAGATTTTTTATGTAAATTATCCAAAAGGAATTTTTACATAAGATAAAAAGAATAATAATTGGGGCTTTAAGTTAGTAGAAATGATCAAGTAGTACTACCCACGATTCCGATTCAGAGTATGCTCCTATCCACAGATTCAAAAATGACTATCAGGAACGAAATAATCCTTTTTTTGAAACCCCCCTTTTTTAGAAAGAAGAATAGGAACGAAAAAAAAAAGATCTTTTTCTTCTTTCCTATATTCATAGGGATAACGTGGTATTATTCAGGAACTAATGTATAATTTTTTTTTTCGTAATCAAAAAGAATGGGTTGAAATATCTATTGATATTTCTACAAAGAGTATTTTATTGAAGGATTAAGTTATTACTCAACAAAGAAAAATTCAAATTATTAAAGGATGAGATCAATTCAGAAGTGCTTTTTTAGTTATTATTATAGCAGACAGAATTCCATTGGTCTAATTCAGGACCTTCCGGTAGGTTTTGACTCTATCTCTATAGAATATATATTTAATTTCGAATCGATATAGAGTATTATACTACAAACATATCAATATAAATAATATCAATTCGGTCCTTAGATTTATTGATGGCCCTCGAGGAGCCGTATGAGGTGAAAATCTCACGTACGGTTCTGAAATAGCGATGGGAACAGTGATGTTATCATCGACTATGATTATCTAACAGTTCAAGTACAGTTGATATAGTTGAGGCCCAGTCCAAATATGGTTTTTGGGGATGGAATTTGTGGCGTCAACCTATAGGGTTTTTCGTTTTTCTAATTTCTTCCCTAGCAGAATGTGAGAGATTACCTTTCGATTTACCAGAAGCAGAAGAAGAATTAGTAGCAGGTTATCAAACCGAATATTCGGGTATCAAATTTGGGTTATTTTACGTTGCTTCCTATCTAAATCTATTAGTTTCTTCGTTATTTGTAACAGTTCTTTACTTAGGGGGTTGGAATATCTCTATTCCTTACATATTCGTTCCCGAGCTATTTGAAATAAATAAAGTAGGTAGAGTCTTTGGAACGACAATTGGGATTTTTATTACATTAGCTAAAACTTATTTGTTCTTGTTTAT